GCTAGTGTAGCTTAATGTAAAGTATGGCACTGAAGATGCTAAGATGAAAAATAGAAATTTTCCACAGGCATATAGGTTTGGTCCTGGCCTCAGTATTAATTGTAACCAAAATTATACATGCAAGTTTCAGCATCCCTGTGAGAATGCCCTAATTACTCTATCAATTAATTAGGAGCGGGTATCAGGCACACGCACGTAGCCCAAGACACCTTGCTAAGCCACACCCCCAAGGGATTTCAGCAGTAATAAATATTGACACATAAGCGTAAGCTTGAGTCAGTTAAAGTTAACAGAGTTGGTAAATCTCGTGCCAGCCACCGCGGTTAAACGAGTAACTCATATTAATACTTCCCGGCGTAAAGAGTGATTTAAGGAATATCTACAATAATTAAAGTTAAGACCTCATCAAGCTGTTATACGCACCCATAAACGGAAATATCAACAACGAAAGTGACTTTATACCACTAGAAATCTTGATGTCACGACAGTTAGACCCCCAAACTAGGATTAGATACCCTACTATGTCTAACCATAAACTTAAACAATAATTCACTATATTGTTCGCCAGAGAACTACAAGCGCTAGCTTGAAACCCAAAGGACTTGGCGGTGTCCCAAACCCACCTAGAGGAGCCTGTTCTGTAACCGATAATCCCCGTTAAACCTCACCACTTCTAGCCATCCCCGTCTATATACCGCCGTCGTCAGCTCACCCTGTGAAGGTCTAAAAGTAAGCAAAAAGAACTAACTTCCATACGTCAGGTCGAGGTGTAGCAAATGAAGTGGATAGAAATGGGCTACATTTTCTATAAAGAAAACACGGATGGTAAACTGAAAAATTACCTAAAGGTGGATTTAGCAGTAAGAAAAGATTAGAGAGCTTTTCTGAAACTGGCTCTGGGACGCGCACACACCGCCCGTCACTCTCCTCGAAAAAAATCTACTTATTTTTAATTAAAAGAATATCACCAAGAGGAGGCAAGTCGTAACATGGTAAGTGTACTGGAAAGTGCACTTGGAATCAAAATGTGGCTAAACTAGCAAAGCACCTCCCTTACACCGAGGAGAAACCCGTGCAATTCGAGTCATTTTGAACATTAAAGCTAGCCTGTACACCACCTTAAACCTAACCTTATTAATTACCTTATACACTATTTCCTAACTAAAACATTTTTACTTTTTAGTATGGGTGACAGAACAAAAAATCAGCGCAATAGACTATGTACCGCAAGGGAAAGCTGAAAGAGAAATGAAACAAATAATTAAAGTAATAAAAAGCAGAGATTCCACCTCGTACCTTTTGCATCATGATTTAGCTAGAAAAACTAGACAAAGAGATCTTAAGCCTATCCTCCCGAAACTAAACGAGCTACTCCGAAGCAGCACAACTGAGCGAACCCGTCTCTGTGGCAAAAGAGTGGGAAGACTTCCGAGTAGCGGTGACAAGCCTATCGAGTTTAGTGATAGCTGGTTGTCCAAGAAAAGAACTTAAATTCTGCATTAATTTTTCATCACCAATAAGTCCACCTTATTAAGGTCAAATATAAAAATTAATAGTTATTCAGAAGAGGTACAGCCCTTCTGAATTAAGATACAACTTTCAAAGGAGGGAAATGATCATATTTATTAAGGTTTTCACCTTAGTGGGCCCAAAAGCAGCCACCTGAAGAGTAAGCGTCACAGCTCCAGTTTAACAAAAAACCTATAATACGGATAACTCCTCATAACCCCCTTAATCATATTGGACCATTTTATAAAATTATAAAAGAACTTATGCTAAAATGAGTAATAAGAGGACAAACCTCTCCAGACACAAGTGTATGTCAGAAAGAATTAAATCACTGACAATTAAACGAACCCAGACTGAGGATATTATACTGATATGACCTTAACTAGAAAACCCTATTACAATGCTCGTTAACCCTACACAGGAGTGTCTTAAGGAAAGATTAAAAGAAAATAAAGGAACTCGGCAAACACAAACTCCGCCTGTTTACCAAAAACATCGCCTCTTGCATTCCCATAAGAGGTCCCGCCTGCCCTGTGACAATGTTTAACGGCCGCGGTATTTTGACCGTGCAAAGGTAGCGTAATCACTTGTCTTTTAAATGAAGACCCGTATGAAAGGCATCACGAGAGTTTAACTGTCTCTATTTTCTAATCAATGAAATTGATCTACTCGTGCAGAAGCGAGTATAAACACATTAGACGAGAAGACCCTATGGAGCTTCAAACACATAAATTAACTATGTAAATTAATTATTCCACGGATATAAACAATAATACAATATCTTTAATTTAACTGTTTTTGGTTGGGGTGACCAAGGGGAAAAACAAATCCCCCTTATCGACTGAGTACTCAAGTACTTAAAAATTAGAATTACAATTCTAATTAATAAAACATTTATCGAAAAATGACCCAGGATTTCCTGATCAATGAACCAAGTTACCCTAGGGATAACAGCGCAATCCTTTCCCAGAGTCCCTATCGCCGAAAGGGTTTACGACCTCGATGTTGGATCAGGACATCCTAATGATGCAACCGTTATTAAGGGTTCGTTTGTTCAACGATTAATAGTCCTACGTGATCTGAGTTCAGACCGGAGAAATCCAGGTCAGTTTCTATCTATGAATTTATTTCTCCTAGTACGAAAGGACCGGAAAAATGGAGCCAATACCCAAGGCACGCTCCATTTTCACCTATTGAAATAAACTAAAATAGATAGGAAAAAAATCAAACATTGCCCAAGAAAAGGGCTGTTGAGGTGGCAGAGCCTGGCAAATGCGAAAGACCTAAGCTCTTTAATCCAGAGGTTCAAATCCTCTCCCCAACTATGCTTGAAGCCCTCCTACTTTACTTGATTTGCCCACTTACCTATATTATTCCTATTTTATTAGCCACAGCCTTCCTCACCCTAGTCGAACGAAAAGTCCTTGGTTATATACAACTCCGCAAAGGCCCCAACATTGTAGGACCATATGGACTCCTCCAACCTATCGCAGACGGCCTAAAACTATTTACCAAAGAACCTATTTACCCCTCCACATCCTCCCCATTCCTATTTTTAGCTACCCCCACAATAGCCCTAACATTGGCCCTCCTAATATGAATACCCCTTCCCCTCCCTTACTCTATCATTAACCTCAATCTAGGCTTATTATTTATTCTAGCAATTTCAAGTTTAACCGTCTACACCATTTTAGGATCTGGATGAGCATCAAATTCAAAATATGCCCTAATAGGGGCCCTACGAGCTGTAGCACAGACAATTTCTTACGAAGTGAGCCTTGGATTAATCCTTCTATCAATGATCATTTTTGCAGGGGGCTTTACTCTCCATACCTTCAACCTGACACAAGAGACAATCTGACTAATTATCCCAGGATGACCCCTAGCCTTAATATGATATGTATCAACCCTAGCAGAGACTAATCGAGTTCCATTTGACCTAACGGAGGGAGAATCAGAACTAGTCTCAGGCTTTAACATCGAATACGCAGGAGGCTCATTCGCCCTATTTTTCCTAGCCGAATATACTAACATTTTATTAATAAACACCCTTTCGGTTATTTTGTTCATAGGCTCCTCCTATAACCCCCTTTCCCCAGAGATTTCAACACTCAGCCTAATAATAAAAGCAACCCTACTAACCCTGTTCTTCTTATGAATCCGAGCATCATATCCTCGCTTCCGTTACGATCAACTTATACACTTAGTATGAAAAAATTTTCTGCCCTTGACCTTAGCAATTATACTATGACACATCGCCCTCCCCACAGCTACGGCAGGCCTGCCTCCTTTAACCTAACGGAAGCGTGCCTGAACAAAGGACCACTTTGATAGAGTGGGTAATGAAAGTTAAAACCTTTCCTCTTCCTAGAAAAACAGGACTTGAACCTGTACCTAAGAGATCAAAACTCTTCATGCTTCCTATTATACTATTTTCTAAGTAAAGTCAGCTAAATAAGCTTTCGGGCCCATACCCCAACCATGTCGGTTAAAATCCTTCCTTTACTAATGAGCCCAATCGTACTAACCATTATTATCTCTAGCCTAGGCCTAGGAACTATCCTAACATTCATCAGTTCACACTGACTCCTAGTTTGAATAGGCCTCGAAATCAATACTCTAGCCATCATTCCACTAATAATTCGCCAGCACCACCCCCGAGCAGTAGAAGCCTCCACAAAATACTTTATCACACAAGCCACTGCCTCAGCCCTACTCTTATTCGCTAGCACCACAAACGCTTGGACTTCAGGTGAATGAAGTCTAATCGAAATTTCCAATCCAGGCTCTGCCACACTAGCCACAATCGCATTAGCCTTAAAAATTGGCTTGGCCCCCCTTCACTTTTGACTACCCGAAGTCCTCCAAGGCCTAGACCTCACCACAGGACTCATCCTATCTACCTGACAAAAACTGGCCCCATTCGCTATTCTCCTACAACTTTACCCCTCACTAAACCCCAATTTACTACTACTCCTTGGAGTCCTCTCAACCATGGTAGGAGCCTGAGGAGGGTTAAATCAAACTCAATTACGAAAAATCATAGCCTATTCCTCTATTGCACATCTTGGTTGAATAATTACAGTCTTATATTACTCACACAATTTAACCCAACTCAACCTAATTCTCTACATCACTATAACATCAACGACCTTCCTCTTATTTAAAACATTTAACTCCACCAAAATCAACTCTATCTCCTCTTCATCATCAAAATCCCCCCTACTATCTACCATTGCTCTTATAACCCTCCTTTCCCTCGGAGGATTACCTCCACTCTCAGGTTTTATACCAAAATGATTAATTTTACAAGAGCTAACAAAACAAAACCTAATTGTCCCAGCTACTATTATAGCTATAATAACCCTCCTCAGTCTATTCTTTTACCTGCGCCTATGCTATGCCACAACATTAACCATAACCCCAAATCCAATTAATATATCAACATCATGACGTACTAAACTACCACATAACCTCATCCTGACAACAACTGCCTCACTATCTATTTTCCTCCTCCCAGTCACCCCAGCCATCCTCATATTAATACCCTAAGAAATTTAGGTTAACAACAGACCAAGAGCCTTCAAAGCTTTAAGTAGAAGTGAAAATCTCCTAATTTCTGCTAAGATTTGCAAGATTTTATCTCACATCCTCTGATTGCAACCCAGACACTTTAATTAAGCTAAAACCCTCTAGACAAATAGGCCTCGATCCTACAAAATCTTAGTTAACAGCTAAGTGTTCAATCCAGCGAACTTTTATCTACTTTCTCCCGCCGTAAGAACAAAGGCGGGAGAAAGTCCCGGGAGAAACTTAACCTCCATTTTTGGGTTTGCAACCCAACGTACACATTTACTGCGGGACTTTGGTAAGAAGAGGAATTTAGCCTCTGTCCGCGGAGCTACAACCCGCTACTTAATTCTCAGACACCTTACCTGTGGCAATTAATCGTTGACTATTTTCTACAAACCATAAAGACATCGGCACCCTGTATTTAATCTTTGGTGCATGAGCAGGAATAGTAGGGACAGCCCTAAGCCTCCTAATTCGAGCCGAATTAGGCCAACCCGGATCACTTCTTGGTGATGATCAAATTTATAATGTTATTGTGACAGCTCATGCATTTGTAATAATCTTCTTCATGGTTATACCCGTAATAATTGGGGGTTTTGGGAACTGATTAGTACCATTAATAATTGGTGCGCCAGACATAGCCTTCCCACGAATAAATAATATAAGCTTTTGACTCCTCCCTCCTTCTTTTCTCTTACTCCTGGCCTCAGCCGGAGTTGAAGCTGGAGCCGGAACTGGCTGAACAGTATACCCTCCCCTAGCTGGCAATCTAGCACACGCTGGAGCATCCGTTGATTTAGCCATCTTTTCTCTCCATTTAGCAGGCATCTCATCAATTCTAGCTTCAATTAACTTTATTACAACCATTATTAATATGAAGCCACCAGCCATCTCCCAGTATCAAACACCATTATTCGTGTGATCAATTCTAGTCACAACCATCCTTCTTCTTTTAGCCCTCCCAGTACTTGCAGCCGGCATCACAATATTGCTTACCGATCGGAACCTAAACACAACATTCTTTGACCCAGCAGGGGGAGGGGACCCTATTCTCTACCAACACCTGTTCTGATTCTTCGGTCACCCAGAAGTTTACATTTTAATCCTTCCCGGTTTTGGAATAATTTCCCATGTAGTAGCCTATTATTCTGGGAAAAAAGAACCATTCGGCTACATAGGAATAGTTTGAGCAATAATAGCAATCGGTCTATTAGGCTTTATTGTCTGAGCCCACCATATATTTACAGTAGGAATGGATGTTGATACACGAGCCTACTTTACTTCAGCAACAATAATTATTGCCATCCCCACGGGTGTAAAAGTCTTTAGCTGATTAGCAACCCTTCATGGAGGCTCAGTTAAATGAGAAACCCCCCTACTATGAGCTCTTGGGTTCATCTTCTTATTTACGGTAGGAGGACTAACCGGAATTGTCCTAGCTAATTCCTCCTTAGATATCGTTCTCCACGATACTTATTATGTAGTAGCCCACTTCCACTATGTCCTTTCAATAGGAGCAGTATTCGCTATTATAGCAGGTTTTATCCACTGATTCCCCTTAATATCTGGCTACACCCTTCATTCAACATGAACAAAAATCCAATTCGCGGTTATATTCATCGGAGTTAACCTAACATTCTTCCCACAACATTTCCTAGGTCTTGCTGGGATACCACGACGTTACTCAGATTACCCAGATGCTTACACCTTATGAAATACGGTCTCCTCTATCGGCTCTCTAATTTCACTTGTAGCAGTAATTATACTCCTATTCATCCTCTGAGAAGCATTTGCCTCAAAACGAGAAGTATTATCCATTGACCTGCCCCATACAAATGTCGAATGACTCCATGGCTGCCCCCCACCCTACCACACATATGAAGAACCAGCATTCGTTCAGGTTCAACGAACTTTTTAAATCAAGAAAGGAAGGAATTGAACCCCCATAAATTAGTTTCAAGCCAACCACATCACCACTCTGTCACTTTCTTTATTAAGATTCTAGTAAAACACATTACACTACCTTGTCAAGATAAAATTGTGGGTTAAAATCCCACGAATCTTAATTTGTAATGGCACACCCCTCACAATTAGGATTCCAAGACGCAGCCTCCCCAGTTATGGAAGAACTTATTCATTTTCACGACCACACACTAATAATTGTATTCCTAATTAGTGCACTAGTCCTTTATGTTATTACAGCAATAGTATCGACAAAACTCACAAACAAATATATTCTTGACTCCCAAGAAATTGAAATTGTCTGAACTATTCTCCCCGCCATTATTCTCATTATAATTGCTTTACCATCCCTACGAATCTTATACCTCATAGACGAAATTAATGACCCTCACCTGACCATTAAAGCTATAGGCCATCAGTGATACTGAAGTTATGAATACACAGATTATGAAGACTTAGGATTCGACTCCTACATGATCCAGACTCAAGACTTAACCCCAGGCCAATTTCGTTTATTAGAAACGGATCATCGAATAGTTGTTCCCATGGAGTCGCCTGTTCGAGTATTAGTGTCAGCAGAAGATGTTCTACATTCATGAGCTGTACCGGCCCTAGGAGTTAAAATAGATGCCGTCCCAGGACGTTTAAACCAGACCGCCTTTATTATCTCCCGACCAGGTATTTATTACGGCCAATGTTCAGAAATTTGTGGTGCCAACCACAGTTTTATGCCCATTGTCGTAGAAGCAGTTCCTTTAGAACACTTTGAGGCCTGATCTTCATCAATACTAGAAGAAGCCTCACTAAGAAGCTAAATTGGGCCTAGCGTTAGCCTTTTAAGCTAAAAACTGGTGATTCCCTACCACCCTTAGTGATATGCCTCAACTTAATCCACACCCTTGATTCATTATTCTCCTATTCTCATGAATAATTTTCCTTGTTATCTTGCCAAAAAAAGTAATAAATCACACATTCAACAATGACCCTACATTAAAGAGCACTGAAAAATCTAAACCTGAGCCCTGAAACTGACCATGATCATAAGCTTTTTCGACCAATTCTTAAGCCCCTCTTTCCTTGGAATCCCATTAATTGCTCTAGCAATTACATTACCATGACTAACCTTCCCAACTCCAACTAATCGATGGCTTAATAACCGATTAATAGCCCTCCAAGGTTGATTTATCAACCGATTCATTTACCAACTCATACAACCCATTAATTTCGCAGGCCACAAGTGAGCCATGTTATTTACAGCATTAATACTATTCCTAATCACTATTAATTTGCTAGGACTCCTACCTTATACCTTTACGCCCACAACCCAACTTTCCCTTAATATAGCTCTTGCCCTCCCCCTATGACTCACTACCGTGTTAATCGGTGTACTAAACCGACCAACAATTGCACTAAGCCACTTCCTACCAGAAGGAACCCCCACCCCTCTAGTACCCATCTTAATTATTATTGAAACTATTAGCCTATTTATTCGACCATTAGCATTAGGAGTCCGATTGACTGCTAATTTAACAGCTGGTCACTTACTAATACAATTAATTGCAACTGCAGCCTTCGTCCTTATCACCATCATGCCAACCGTGGCATTACTTACATCAATTATTCTATTTTTATTAACAACCCTAGAAGTTGCCGTAGCAATAATTCAAGCATATGTATTTGTCCTCCTACTAAGCCTTTATTTACAAGAAAATGTCTAATGGCTCACCAAGCACACGCATATCATATAGTTGACCCCAGCCCATGACCATTAACCGGAGCTACGGCCGCCCTTCTAATAACATCCGGGTTGGCCATCTGATTTCACTTTCACTCATTATCCCTTCTCTATTTAGGATTAACCCTTCTTCTACTAACCATAATCCAATGATGACGCGATATTATCCGAGAAGGGACATTTCAAGGTCATCACACACCCCCCGTGCAAAAAGGCCTTCGCTACGGCATAATCTTATTCATCACATCAGAAGTATTCTTTTTCTTAGGCTTTTTCTGAGCCTTTTACCACTCAAGCCTTGCCCCAACCCCAGAACTAGGAGGATGTTGACCACCTACAGGAATTAACCCCCTAGACCCATTTGAAGTCCCACTTCTAAATACCGCAGTACTCTTAGCTTCTGGTGTGACAGTAACCTGAGCCCATCATAGCTTAATAGAAGGTAACCGAAAAGAAGCTATTCAAGCCCTTACTCTTACTATTATTTTAGGATTTTATTTCACAGCCCTCCAAGCCATAGAATATTATGAAGCACCTTTCACAATTGCTGACGGGGTCTATGGCACAACATTCTTCGTTGCCACAGGGTTCCACGGCCTTCATGTCATCATTGGCTCAACATTCTTAACAATCTGCCTACTACGACAAATTCAATACCACTTTACATCCGAACACCACTTTGGCTTCGAAGCTGCTGCATGATACTGACATTTTGTAGACGTAGTATGATTATTTCTTTATGTATCCATCTATTGATGAGGCTCATAATTACTTTTCTAGTATAGACTAGTACAAATGATTTCCAATCATTTAATCTTGGTTAAAATCCAAGGAAAAGTAATGAGCCTCATTACGTCTTCTGTCGCGGCTACGGCCCTGATTTCTCTAATCCTTGTATTTATTACATTCTGACTTCCATCACTTAGCCCAGATAATGAAAAACTATCCCCCTATGAATGTGGCTTCGACCCCTTAGGAAGTGCACGTCTCCCATTTTCCCTACGCTTCTTCCTTGTAGCTATCTTATTCCTATTATTTGACTTAGAAATCGCTCTTCTTCTCCCTTTACCGTGGGGCGATCAACTACTATCACCACTCTCCACATTACTCTGAGCAGCAACCATCCTAATTCTATTAACCCTAGGCCTTATCTATGAATGACTTCAAGGAGGATTAGAATGAGCAGAATGGGTGTTTAGTCTAAACAAGACCACTAATTTCGACTTAGTAGATTATAGTGAAAATCCATAAACACCTTATGTCTTCTATATATTTCAGCCTTAACTCAGCATTTATTTTAGGCCTCATGGGTCTTGCACTTAACCGCCACCACCTTTTATCTGCACTCTTATGTTTAGAAAGTATATTATTAACCCTATTTATTACCATCGCCATCTGAACTTTAACATTAAACTCTGCCTCATCCTCAATTATTCCCATAATTCTCCTCACATTTTCAGCCTGTGAGGCCAGCGCTGGCCTAGCCATCCTTGTAGCCACTTCACGTTCTCACGGGTCTGACAATTTACAAAACCTAAACCTCCTTCAATGCTAAAAATTCTAATTCCAACAATTATGTTGTTTCCAACCACATGGGTCATTAACAAAAAATGACTGTGACCCATAACTACTACCTACAGCCTTATAATCGCATTACTAAGTTTACTTTGATTTAAATGAAACATAGATATTGGCTGAGATTTTTCCAATCAATTTATAGCTATTGACCCTTTATCATCCCCATTACTTATTCTCACATGCTGACTCCTCCCATTAATAATTCTAGCCAGCCAGAACCATATCTCCCCCGAACCCATCATCCGACAACGTACATATATTACACTTCTAATTTCTCTCCAAGCCTTCCTTATTATGGCATTCTCCGCAACCGAAATGATTATATTTTACATTATATTTGAAGCCACGCTTATCCCCACACTCATTATTATCACACGATGGGGAAACCAAACAGAACGCTTAAACGCGGGCACCTATTTTCTATTTTACACTTTAATTGGCTCCCTCCCCCTTCTCATCGCTCTTTTACTTATACAAAATAATCTGGGCACCTTGTCCATAATTATCATACAACACTCGCAACTTCCAAACCTAACATCATGAGCGGACAATCTATGATGACTAGCCTGCCTCCTCGCTTTCCTTGTTAAAATACCCCTATATGGAATCCACCTCTGATTACCCAAAGCCCACGTTGAAGCTCCAATCGCTGGTTCAATAATTTTAGCCGCTGTACTACTCAAACTAGGGGGTTATGGAATAATACGAATCATCGTAATGCTAAACCCACTAACCAAAGAAATAGCCTACCCATTCCTAATCCTAGCTATTTGAGGAATTATCATAACCAGCTCTATTTGCCTTCGACAGACGGATCTTAAATCCCTCATTGCCTACTCATCAGTAAGCCACATAGGCCTAGTCGCAGGAGCGATCCTTATCCAAACGCCATGAAGCTTCGCAGGAGCAATCACATTAATAATTGCCCATGGCTTAATTTCATCAGCCCTATTCTGCTTAGCCAACACTAACTACGAGCGAATCCACAGTCGAACTATACTCCTAGCCCGAGGCATACAAATTGTCCTTCCACTTATGGCGACCTGATGATTCTTTGCTAGCCTAGCTAACCTCGCCTTACCACCAACCCCTAATCTTATAGGGGAACTCCTTATTGTCACCTCACTATTCAACTGATCCAACTGAACCATAATCCTATCAGGCCTTGGAATATTAATCACAGCCTCCTACTCCCTTTATATATTCTTAATAACCCAACATGGCCCAACCCCCCACCATATTTTATCATTAAACCCTAACCACACACGAGAACATCTTCTCCTAAGCCTCCACCTTATTCCAGTCCTACTCCTAATATTCAAGCCAGAACTCATCTGAGGATGGACACTTTGTATTTATAGTTTAACCAAAACATTAGATTGTGGTTCTAAAAACAAAAGTTAAAACCTTTTTAATTACCGAGAGAGGTCAAGGACACGAAGAACTGCTAATTCTTCCTATCATGGCTCAAATCCATGGCTCACTCAGCCTCTGAAAGATAATAGCTATCTATTGGTCTTAGGAACCAAAAATTCTTGATGCAACTCCAAGCAGAAGCTATGAACACCATTTTTAATTCATCATTCCTCCTAATCTTTATTATCCTTATTTTTCCACTAATAACCTCACTAAGCCCTAAAGAACTTAACCCTAATTGATCCTCATCCCATGTAAAAATAGCCATCAAAACCTCCTTCTTTATTAGCCTTGTCCCCCTATTCATTTTCCTAGACCAAGGCTTAGAATCAACTATAACAAATTTTAACTGAATGAACATTGGACCATTTGACATTAACATAAGCTTCAAATTTGATTTATACTCAACTGTATTTACCCCAGTAGCCCTTTATGTCACTTGATCTATCCTTGAATTCGCCCTATGATACATACACTCTGACCCAAACATCAACCGCTTCTTTAAATATCTGTTACTTTTCCTAATCTCCATAATTATCCTAGTCACTGCCAACAACATATTTCAATTATTTATTGGATGAGAGGGGGTCGGAATTATATCCTTCCTCCTCATTGGCTGATGACACAGCCGAACAGACGCCAACACAGCCGCTCTCCAGGCTGTAATTTATAATCGAGTAGGAGATATTGGACTAATTCTCAGCATGGCCTGATTAGCCATAAACTTGAATTCCTGAGAAATTCAACAATTATTTACCCTATCCAAAAATACAGACTTAACTCTACCTCTCCTTGGCCTTGTCCTAGCAGCAGCTGGAAAATCTGCACAATTCGGCCTCCACCCCTGACTTCCTTCTGCTATAGAAGGACCAACACCAGTTTCCGCCCTACTCCATTCTAGTACAATAGTCGTTGCCGGCGTCTTCCTGCTAATTCGCCTCCACCCATTAATTCAAGACAATCAATTTATCCTAACAACATGCCTATGTCTAGGAGCAATAACTACCCTCTTTACCGCAGCATGCGCACTCACCCAAAACGATATTAAAAAAATCATCGCCTTCTCAACATCAAGCCAACTCGGATTAATAATAGTAACAATCGGCCTTAACCAGCCTCAACTTGCCTTCCTCCATATCTGCACCCACGCCTTTTTTAAGGCTATGCTTTTTCTCTGCTCAGGGTCTATTATTCACAGCCTCAACGATGAACAGGATATCCGCAAAATAGGGGGACTCCACAAACTCTTACCATTTACCTCATCCTCCCTAACCATTGGAAGCCTAGCTCTTACAGGCATGCCATTCCTATCAGGTTTCTTCTCGAAAGACGCCATCATTGAATCCATAAACACTTCTCACCTAAACGCCTGAGCCCTAATCCTCACCCTTGTTGCAACATCATTTACAGCTATTTACAGCCTCCGCCTTATTTTCCTCACACTAATAAACTTTCCCCGATTCAATTCACTCTCACCTATTAATGAAAATAACCCAATAGTGATCAACCCAATCAAACGTCTAGCATACGGAAGCATCCTAGCTGGCCTCATCATTACATTAAACCTAACTCCTACAAAAACCCAAATCATAACAATACCTCCCCTATTAAAACTCTCCGCCCTATTAGTAACAATTGCTGGTCTCCTGCTGGCCTTAGAACTAGCCAGCTTAACCAATACTCAACTTAAAACAAACCCCATCCTTTATACCCATCACTTCTCTAACATACTTGGATATTTCCCACAAATTATTCACCGACTCCTACCAAAAATCAATTTAACCTGAGCCCAACATACCTCAACCCACCTAATTGACCAAACATGAAATGAAAAAATTGGGCCAAAAAGTATTCTTATCCAACAAACCCCCCTAATCAAACTATCTACTCAACCTCAACAAGGCTACATTAAAGTTTACCTAATACTGCTATTTCTTACATTAACTCTAGCCCTGCTCACTACATTAACCTAACCACACGCAAAGTCCCCCAAGATAGACCCCGAGTTAATTCCAGCACCACAAACAAAGTTAACAATAATATCCACCCACTTAAAACCAACAATCATCCACCATCAGCATATAATAAAGCCACCCCAACAAAATCTCCACGAACTATCTCCAAGCCACCTAACTCCTCTACCCCAGCTCAACTTAACTCATACCACTTAACCATAAAATACTTACCAGCAAGAACTAAAGTCACTAAGTAAAAACCAACGTACAATAACACAGACCAACTACCTCATGACTCAGGATAAGGCTCAGCAGCAAGCGCCGCCGTATAAGCAAATACTACCAACATTCCCCCCAAATAAATTAGAAATAAGACCAAGGATAAAAAAGACCCACCGTGCCCCACCAATAACCCACACCCGACCCCAGCAGCCACGACCAAACCTAATGCAGCATAATAAGGAGAAGGATTAGATGCTACTCCCATCAAACCTAAAACCAAACAAACTATTATTAAAAACATAAAATATACCATCATTCCTACCTGGACTTTAACCAAGACCAATAACTTGAAAAACTATCGTTGTTAATTCAACTATAAGAATTTATGGCCACAAACATCCGAAAAACCCACCCACTACTAAAAATTATCAACCAAGCCCTAATTGACCTCCCAACTCCATCAAACATTTCCATCTGATGAAACTTCGGCTCACTTTTAGGATTATGTTTACTTATCCAAATCATTACAGGACTTTTCTTAGCAATACATTACACCGCAGACGTCTCCCTAGCCTTCTCCTCAGTAGTCCATATTTGTCGTGACGTCAACTACGGCTGGCTTATTCGCAATATCCACGCCAATGGAGCCTCATTATTTTTCGTCTGCATTTACTTTCACATCGCCCGCGGACTATACTACGGCTCCTACCTCTACAAAGAAACATGAAATATTGGAGTAATTCTATTATTCCTACTTATGGCCACAGCCTTCGTAGGCTATGTTTTGCCATGAGGACAAATATCCTTCTGAGCTGCTACAGTCATCACCAACCTTCTCTCCGCCTTTCCTTACATTGGAGATACATTAGTCCAATGAATCTGAGGCGGTTTCTCAATCGACAACGCCACCCTAACACGATTCTTCACATTCCACTTCCTTCTCCCCTTCCTAATCACTGCATTAATAATCATCCATGTTCTCTTCCTACATGAAACAGGCTCAAATAACCCCATAGGTCTAAATTCTGACATAGATAAAATCTCCTTCCACCCCTACTTTTCCTACAAAGACATACTTGGCTTCTTCACCTTAATCATCCTTCTAGGCATCCTAACCCTATTCCTCCCCAACCTCCTAGGAGACACCGAAAACTTCATCCCCGCTAACCCTCTCGTCACCCCTCCCCACATCAAACCCGAATGGTACTTCCTGTTCGCTTATGCCATCCTCCGGTCCATCCCCAATAAGCTAGGAGGGGTCTTAGCCCTCCTGTTCTCCATTCTCATCCTCATATTAGTTCCCCTCCTCCACACTTCTAAACAACGAAGCAGTACCTTTCGTCCACTCACACAAATTTTCTTCTGGGTCCTAATAGCCGATATACTAATCCTAACCTGAATCGGGGGACAACCAGTCGAACAACCGTTCATCTTAATCGGACAAATTGCATCTATTACCTACTTCTCTCTATTCCTCATTGTGATCCCACTCACAGGCTGATGAGAAAACAAAATCCTCAACCTAAACTAGTTCTGGTAGCTTAACTTAAAGCGTCGGCCTTGTAAGCCGAAGACCGGAGGTTTAAACCCTCCCCAAAACACATCAGGGGAAGGAGAGTTAAACTCCTGCCCTTGGCTCCCAAAGCCAAGATTCTGCCCAAACTGCCCCCTGAATGCCATAAAAGCATGAAAACAAATGTCCATTTGGTTTCAAAAAGTTAGTCAGTCTGACATATTAATGACATGGCCCACATACATTAATATCAAGCACATTACTCATCTCGACTACATCACATTAATTGTTAGTCCCCTACTGATATCACACTCTATGTATAATCCCCATTAATTTATATTCCCCTATACTATAACATACTATGCTTAATACTCATTAATATACTATCCACTATTTCATTACATTCTATCCTTTATTCCTCACTATATTAAAATCAAAATCTTCATATCATATTATTATAATTTCGCCCTTAAAGACTTAAGTATGGAATATGCGGGCTGGTAAGAACATCACATCCCGCTATTGTAAGAAAAAAATTGCTCTATTTGTGGCGCTGTAATCGGTTGATCCCCACCAATTGACCAGACCTGGCATCTGATTACTGCTCGAGATTCTTTAATCCTTGATCGCGTCAAGAATGCCAGCACCCTAGCTCCCTTTAATGGCACCTTCGTCCTTGACCGTCTCAAGATTTATTTTCCTCCCTAAATTTTTTGGGGGGGATGAAGCAATCGCTATCAATCGAAGAAGTTCATTAAAATAAATCTGTACTGACCTCGACATCTGTCTAAACTCCCATTACTTTTCATTCATGAGTAACAATTGTCAAGTAGACCAACACTGAGAGGGATGGAGAGATTGACGCCATAGTCGGCAAGTTTCGATTTTTTTGATTAATGAAGCTATGGTTTAAAAAAGTCATTTTCTTAATCCCCCCGGGGACAAATTCGCAATAAACGTTAATGTAGAGTGCATTACATTATTCTAACACATTCTTCACTTTATCGGGCATAAATTTGTTGTTATTAGGTTACCCCCTGGGTTGTAAAAATTGAAAGCCGCTTAAAAAAAAATAAACATTTTTTGGTAAAAACCCCCCTCCCCCTAATATACACGGACTCCTCGAAAAACCCCTAAAACGAGGGCCGGACATATATTTTTGAATTAGCATGCGAAATAAACTCTGTATATATTGTTACACTACCAC